AAACTGTTAAAAACAAACAAGATAGATATCTTGTTTGCCAAGGTGGCGCTCCCATTTTTTTTCTGATATTTCTACCGGATTCAATCACTGAATTGGAACGAATCAACCCATCGGTCTATTTTTTTTTAGACTATGGTTAATGGATATCTTTCGATCATAATTATCTTTAAATTCGAATTCGATTTCCATAAGAATTCTAAAATTCCTTGCCTGTTTTAGATCGCTCAACCCCTTAACCCGTAAATCTATTACAAATTCATAAATCATCCCAGGGATTTTTCGATTTGATTGTATAGTGTATCGGCCTATAGCCGCTATGCACAACTCAAAAAATGGAGGGTTATTCTATCTTTCATCATAGAACAATTATTCCATGCTTTTTCTTCTTTGGATCATAATTTAAGAAAAACTTCTCGAATTGTCCTAATCCGCAAGAAAAATTCTTTGATTCTTCAACTTCGATCAAATCGGAATATTTCCTTTCATTCTTATACTACTTTATTTGAATGAAATCGAATCGGATTCAAGTATTTCTTATTTTTTATCGACTCCTGCCAAAAAGAAAAAATTGAAGTAGAAGGTCATATCTGTTTTTTAATGAGTCTGCTTTTATGTTATTTTGTACTGTACAATTCCTTTGTTTGTGGGATCATTTTCTCACGAGAGGTAATGAAAAGAATTATAGAATGGATTTTTCCCTATGCCTAGATCGCGGATAAATGGAAATTTTATTGATAAGACCTTTTCAATTGTAGCCAATATCTTATTACGAATAATTCCGACCACTTCAGGAGAAAAAGAGGCATTTACCTATTACAGAGATGGTGTGATTTGATTATCTTTTTATTTGCGGCCTTCGGTCTTAGGAGAAAGAAAGACGATTCGGGATAGAAAAGAACGAAAAAAGATTATTGAAAAAATCTACGCTTGTTGAAGGTGAAGTTTATAGATAAAACAATTCCTTCTGTCGTGTATCCCCGATTAATGCAGCCTCAGATGCTTCAATTGTCGATTCTAGTATTGAGCGAAAGGTTACACCTATGGGTTCTGTATTGCAGGTCAACCCTACTACACTAGTACCAATAGGCGGCATACGGGAATAGGCGCTACACCTAGGAATCAACAACACGAAAACTTTGTTAGAAATTTCCCCTTTTCCTTATCGGGATCGGGACTAAGAAGAATGGTTGGGATAACAAACATCCATCTCGTTCGTACTTTGGATACCCTTAGAACCATCGAAGACTGTTGAAGTGATTAATTCCTGGAACTTAAGGGGCGTTGAGAACAAAGAAATTGTTGGAGTTTACAGTTTTATCTAGTACCAGTACCAACACACGTGATGTTAAGAAAAGAAAGATCTTTTGCAGGAAGGTTGGCTAGAGATTTCTTGTAAAAACATTAGCCCCACTCAGTTCATAATGAGAATAATACATGGAATCAAAAAAGATTGAAATATTCTCCTTATGCACATAAGGGAGGAGCCGTATGAGATGAAAATCTCATGTACGGTTCTGGAACGGAGAATTCTTTGAATCGAATGACGACCGTAACGGATGTCAGCTCAATCTGAAGGTAATTATGCGGAAGCTTTACAGAATTATTATGAAGCTATGCGACTAGAAATTGATCCCTATGATCGAAGCTATATACTCTATAACATAGGCCTTATCCATACAAGTAACGGAGAACATACAAAAGCTTTAGAATATTATTTTCGGGCACTAGAACGAAACCCGTTCTTACCACAAGCTTTTAATAATATGGCTGTGATCTGTCATTACGTGCGACTATCTCGACTATAGAAAGAAAAAAAAAGGGGGGGGGGAAAGAGCAAATACACTACTAAATACTAGCAAAAAATAGGCTTTCTACATATGCATCGTGCAAAAAACGATTTTTATCAGCTGTAGCAAAGAAAGAAACTTCATAGAAGTCGAAATATGAAGAAATCAATATGCCTAGATAGTTTATTCTATGGATAAAGGATCTAATTGAGAGAGGAAGCACCGTAAAGACCAATTCGCGAGGTTTTGGGCCGATGCCGATCCAATAAGAACTGCTTATTTATGTCATGATATGAGATAAAAGTAAGGAATCAACTTATGTAATAAAGTCGATCCCCTAAGGTATTGAGCAGCGGTGTAGCATCAGATCCCAAAGACAGTAAGTCTTTTCTTTCTTAGGAAGAAAAGACTTTTTCAAAGATTCTATATAAAATTTTATATGAAAGCGAGATAGATACCTTTCAGAAAATTCTAACGATAGTGGAAATGCTTATATGTTATTCTTCTGACGGTGGGAGAAAAGATAAAATGAAAACTGATTATTAATTTAATGAAAAGTAAAGTTTGAAACTCATGCTCATAGAATTAACCTCTTTTGGTTAACCCGCGAAAAAAGTATAAAGATAGATCTATGAGAAATCTCATTCAATTCGATTGCGATATAGTAGATTAAAAAAAAACTGGGACACCAAAAGAATTGATTGCCGAGCCGT